ATTTTTTGAATATGCCTATATCTATCGCTTTTGCTTCATTGATTTGATTCTCTCAATAGATACCGAGATTCATATTGGAAATCAAAAATATAGTAATTCAAACTATAAGACATAGGAGTAATTCAGATTGATCAGAACAAATAGATATAGCAAATAAATGGAATTGGATGCTATGTCAATCCCATATATGGAATTGATATTCGCATATATCAAGATAATCTTGTAGATTGATATATAGATCCATATCAAATGCAGCCTCTATCTTTATTTTATTCCAGGGGGCAGCTTTATAACAAGAATCTAACTAATAAATAGTATGGTAGAAAGATTCATCTATTTCTTTCTACCATACTATCTATCTATTAGAATACTGCCGATTCTAGTCCACTCATTTCATTTAAGACATGAAATTGGAATCTTTTTCATTTTATTTCGTCAATTTTGGCTAAGAACTAAGAAGTCAAGTTTCATTCAAATTAGTTAATAATTAATCGTTTTGACTGACTGTTTTTACATAAATGATAAGTAGAAAAGCGGTAGGAACTAGAATAAATAGTGCAGTAGCAATAAATGCAAGAATATTTACTTCCATAATCTCATCGGTTTTTTACTTCGCAATAACTCGGGATTTAATCCCATAGAGATGATAAATCTTTGGCCTGTAAATTCAATGAATGAATATTACCTCTCGATGATCTTGAATCAGATCAATATCATGAATAACAATATCTGAACTATCAAATAAATTCGTCGTCGAGAATTGAATAGTATAACATAGGAAGTTCTTTTATCCATACCGCCCCAAACTTGGATTGCTGACCTAACCCAAAATTCCTTTATTTATTTATCATTTTTTATTATCTGTTCTTTTTTTCTCTCTAATCTATCTAGTTCCTTCTTGTACAATCATCTGATGAAGTCTCATCAAATAGCTCTTCCACTTCCAGTGGTCACATAGTTACAAACCCAAACAAACAATAAAAGCTAAATGGAAAAAGAAAGGAGTTTAGAACGAAACTATTTTTGACTTGGAAGACAAAGAAGTGTGATAAAGATGAGACCGTATAAAATGAATATTCATCAAATTTACTATTTTCCGATTTGTTCTTTCGTCGATGGGGCCTTAAAACAAAATGAAAAATAGGAAAAATGATTCATTCGCCTTTCTAAGAGGAGTAGGATCTTTGGTTGATCTGTCCTTCCCCCTCCTTTCTTCGTAGATTATTAGCCCCGGGACACCTATACCAAAAGCTCAGTGTGCAATTTGCATGAAATCTATTTTGCAACTTCAAACTAGTAAGTCAGGTTCCATAAATCCGTAGCCAGAAAAATAAATTGTTTTTTTTTGTTTTTTCTGGAAAGTATTTTCTTATATTCAATTTTGTATTGGACAAGAAAGGAATTCCTTTTGTGTATGCGCGCCTCAAAAAAGTATAGTACTCGATTCCATTACATGCATCGGGGGCAATCGAAAAAGCCAGCATTTCTTGGAATACTGACTATAATGCTACCAATAATTGTACTAATCCAACCGCATATGTCTTTCTCCTACCAAAAGGAAAGAAAAAAGAAATAAGGATTTCCCCTTTGCTTTGACAATGGAATTCTTCCCCCGGTCCCCTTCAGAAAAAGGGAGAGATTTTTTGATATATTTATTGGATCCGTCGGGACTGACGGGGCTCGAACCCGCAGCTTCCGCCTTGACAGGGCGGTGCTCTGACCAATTGAACTACAATCCCAGGGAAATACGGGATCTAGCAGAAAATTTGATTCTTTTTTATCTCCGGATCGGGTATTTCTGAAGTACAAAGGGAGTTATATCATCTCATGGCGGATTGGCGAATTATTGGGCCGAGCTGGATTTGAACCAGCGTAGACATATTGCCAACGAATTTACAGTCCGTCCCCATTAACCGCTCGGGCATCGACCCAGGAAGAATCAATTTTCGACTTATTGGTAATCCATGATCAATTTCCTTTCGTAGTACCCTACCCCCAGGGGAATTCGAATCCCCGCTGCCTCCTTGAAAGAGAGATGTCCTAAACCACTAGACGATGGGGGCCCGCTTGACCAACGGCCATCATACTATGATCATAGTATGATCCGTTTTTTGAAATTGTCAATATAATCAAATGATTCTAGCCGAGGGATCTTTCCCCCTTTCAGAATTGCATAGAATTGTTTTTTATTCGTCATTGACGAATTATTCATGAGAATCGACATTAGAAATCTAGTAGTAGTATTTTTTTTTTTTTTTTTGAATTATTTCAATTGAATTTATTTCTATTCGAGTCGGTCTTGAAACAATTCATTGCATTTTCTCCTAGACTTCCTAGGTAAATCCATTTTATTATTCAACAATGAGCCACTAGACACTATGTATCTACTGCACGTACTTAATGCATATATACTTATGTTTATAATATATGTACATATAGATATTTTATCCACATAGTGAATAATTCCGGAATTAAATAAAAAAGGCCCTTTTAACTCAGT